TCTTATCAACAGGATCCATTATAACAAGTCACACACTCATATTCCGGAAAAACAGAAAGAAATTCCGCGATCGAACTACCAAAAAAGGTCAAGGAACCCTAAAATTTCACTTTGGATTGAAAAACAAGAACTTCGGAGTTCTGGAGGAGCTAATTCATTGAAATTCCATCCAGTAAAACGGAAGAATTATAAATCTCCAAAATAATGGATAGAAATATTGCAAATAAACCCATTGCAACACCCATCAAAGGAGTAGTTCCCCATCCAGGAGCTACTTTACCATATTCGGAATTCAGTGGTTTCAATAAAGTCCCTACCGTAGTTTGTCTTGGACGAGATTTAGAACCACTCTCGACGGTTTGTGTAGCCATAAATCTGATTGTATTCATTGAGATCTGTTGACTTTGTATACCATTCCTTTGTAAATAAAGGATCTTATCAGAGATCCATTGCGATCTTGAATTTATATAATAATGGAAACAGCAACTCTAGTCGCCATCTTTATATCTGGTTTACTTGTAAGTTTTACTGGGTACGCCTTATATACCGCTTTTGGGCAACCCTCTCAACAACTAAGAGATCCTTTCGAGGAACACGGAGACTAGTTGAAGTAATGAGCCTCCCAATATTGAATGAATATTGGGAGGCTCATTAGATTAGACATAATGAAAAAAATTTTCACCCCTTTTTAGTTGGAACTTTAGGTGGTTCTCGAAAAAAGATAGCGAAAAAAATTATCCCTAGAGTCGAGACTAATAAAAATGTATAAACTAATGCTTCCATAGATTCAATTGTGGTTTCAAATTATAGCTTCCATACCTGTTTATTTAGGATTATACCCCCTGTAAAGATAAAGAAAAGGGGGTAATGATTCAACCTTAAATCAAGATTTCACAGATCTGATCCCCGATGTCAAATGACAAAAATAGGGGTAAAAATAGGAAAGCCCTTTTTTTGTATTAGACTGCCTGTCTTTTTGTAGTTGGATCTCCAAGTTTTTGGAATGCTCCAAACTCTACTTGAGCATCTAAATCTGGGTCAATACCAGCAAAAACATCTCTGAACAAGGTTCTAGCCCCATGCCAAATGTGTCCGAAGAAGAAAAGTAGAGCAAAAGAAGCATGTCCAAAAGTAAACCAACCCCTTGGACTACTACGAAAAACACCATCTGATTTCAAAGTAGCACGATCTAATTCAAAAATTTCACCCAATTGAGCACGTCTAGCATATTTTTTCACAGTGGCAGGATCACTATAACTGACTCCATTTAGTTCGCCACCATAGAACTCAACAGTTACACCTACCTGTTCGACGCTATACTTCGATTCTGCTCTTCTAAAAGGAACATCGGCTCTAACAATTCCGTCTCCGTCTATCAAAACAACTGGAAATGTTTCAAAAAAAGTAGGCATACGACGTACAAAGAGCTCACGCCCTTCTTTATCTCGAAATAGTGGGTGTCCTAACCATCCAACAGCTATTCCATCCCCATTGTCCATTGAACCGGCCCTGAATAATCCTCCCTTTGCCGGATTATTGCCGATGTAATCGTAAAAGGCTAATTTCTCAGGAATTTTCGACCAAGCTTCTGATAAACTTTGATTTTCGGCCAGCCCAGCACTAACTCTTCGATATATTTCTTGCTGAAAGTAGCCCTGATCCCATTGATAACGAGTAGGACCAAATAATTCGATCGGAGTAGTCGCTGAACCATACCACATTGTTCCGGCAACAACAAAAGCTGCAAAAAAGACAGCAGCGATACTGCTGGAAAGGACAGTTTCAATATTACCCATACGTAATCCTTTATATAGACGTTGGGGCGGACGGACACTAAGATGGAATAAGCCCGCTAATATACCCAAAGTACCTGCTGCAATATGATGAGAGGCTATTCCTCCTGGAACAAAAGGATCAAAACCTTCCACGCCCCATGCTGGATTCACTGCCTGGACTTTTCCAGTTAGTCCATAAGGGTCGGACACCCATATTCCAGGACCATACAAACCTGTTACATGAAATGCGCCAAAACCAAAACAAGCCAACCCGGAAAGAAATAAATGAATTCCAAAAATCTTAGGCAAATCTAAAGAAGGTTTTCCTGTACGTTCATCAGAAAAAATTTCTAGATCCCAATATACCCAATGCCAAATAGCTGCCAAAAAGCACAAACCAGAAAACACAATATGTGCTCCGGCCACACCTTCATAACTCCAAATACCGGGATCCGTTACAATTCCCCCTGTAATACTCCAACCGCCCCAAGAATTGGTTATTCCTAAACGAGTCATGAAAGGGATAACGAACATCCCCTGTCTCCACATTGGATCAAGAACAGGATCAGAAGGGTCAAAAACTGCTAATTCATATAGAGCCATCGAACCGGCCCAACCTGCAACCAGAGCTGTATGCATTATATGGACAGAAATCAACCGACCGGGATCATTCAATACGACAGTATGAACACGATACCAAGGCAAACCCATGGAAATACCCCTTTTAAAATAGACACTATGTAACTTTATTGCATTCGAAAAGACTATGACTATGCAATGGACCCCTACTCAGTAGATTATCTCGGAATAGGGATTCATATTTGTTCTATTCTGTTAGTAATAAAGAAAGAATTTTGTTTGTACGAACAAAGAGAAGCAGATCTATTCTATACCCGATAAGTACCAATATGCAATGGGGCTTGAGACCACTTTCTAGGAGCGAATAACACCATACTTGACAATTACAGAAAAAAAAGGTATATTATCAAGAGAATAGCCCTATTTTTGCGGGCTATTCTCTTTTTACAGTTCCGCATCAAAGTGAAATATAGTACTTAATTATTTTTTCTTTCTGTTTATGCCTCTTGGTGTTCCAAAAGTACCCTTTCTACTTCCGGAGTCAGAAGACTCGGAAGACAAAGATTCAAATTGGGTTGACTTATAGTGCGACTTGTCAGATATATTGGGTCATATGGGATTTTCCCGTTCTCTTACCGATCGAGATATCCTTCCCTTCGCCCAATTGAATCATACAAAATTTGGAGCGCGAAGTCCAACTATATTTTTTTAGGGGGATTAAGACGAATATTATCAATTAGAAAAATTTATGGTTGGCTTGGTTGAAACAATAAAATGAAATGAAGTATCCAGGCTCCGTTTAACCAAATTTCATCTCAATTGCTAATATATCAAAAAAATTTCCTAAAAAGAAACGGTATTGGATGCATTTTGCCTATATGTGCAAATCAAAATTGAGCAGATCTTTACCCGGAGCAGAGCATAAACCTAAAAAGGAATAAAGAGGACCCCTCAAGAACAAGAAAATGACATCGTGATTTTGATTTGATCTCGATGAAACAATACATCAATGAGAAGTTAGTTAGAAGTTAAAAAAAAGCTATCCAAAGGCTGTAATCTAGACATTGATTTTTTTCACTTTGAACCGTATGCACCAAAAGATGCATGTACGGTTCCTAAGGGATATGATTTTACCCTAATCAACCGACTTTATCGAGCAGGATTCCTTTTTTTATGCAACAAAATTGAGCCCGAGGTCACGAATAACCTTACTAATCTTCTGGTATATCTCGGTATAGAGGATCCAACCAGGGATTTATATTTGTTTATAAATTCGACTGGCGGAGGGATAGTCCCGGGCATGTCTATTTTTGACACGATGCAAGAGGTGCGCCCAGATGTATATACAGTATGCATCGGAAAGGCCTATTCAATGGCATCTTTTATCCTAGCCGGAGGAAAGCTTACCAAACGTCTCGCATTCCCTCACGCTTGGCTTTGGCGCCAATGAGTTTTTGATTTGAGAAAAAAAAAAAAGACTATGCCTTCACTATCAATATTATGTAAAAATAGCATGGCACTTTGAATTCGATATGTGAAATTTTTTTTTCGTTTTTTCGAAATATTCGATTATGTATCGAGAGAGTAGGATGAGATAAGGGATATTCTGATTTGATTTATTTCTCAGGATCCATTGCAGCGTCACAACCTTTTTTGTTTTCATACAAGTATCTTTCGGATCAAAAAGAAACTTTGGGATTGCTGAATTAAAGACGAAACCAATATATAAAGCAACGGAGCCATCATAGTATTTTTGAACTCCTAAAAAGGGTGGTAATTGAATAATTTACTGATCTGAATCTGATCAATTCGATTTTTAAGAGAAAAGTAAATTTCATTGTTGAGCCGTATGCAATGAGCAAAAGATGCATGTACGGTTGTTCAAGTCTATCTTTTTTCATTGTTGGTTTGTAGTGTAAATTTTATCTTTGCCTCATCATGTGAGATAGAGGAACTTTCTTTTTTTGTTCTACCATCAGGGTAATGATGCATCAACCTATTTGTTCTTTTAAGGACGTAACAAATCTAGCTGGCGAGGCGCTGGATCTGCAAGAAGCACTAAATTTGCGCGCCAAGATGACACGTACTTATGGAGCAAGAACGGGCCAACCTCTTTTCGTTGTTTCTCAAGACCTAGAAAGGGATTTTTATATGTCAGCAGCAGAAGCCCAAGACTACGGAATTATTGATTCTATAGTGAGACAAGAAGTGACTAAAGAGGAAAAAGAAGATGGAAGAAGACGAGAAGAGGAAGTTGAAATTGAAATAAGACCAGAAGATGTACAAGAATCTCCAGATGAACTAGAATAGGAAAAAGAACAGTTGGATATGGAAAATGGAGAAGTCTATGGCGAAGACGAGTAAGTAAGTATAAAAAATTAAGAATCATCGGGTTAGGATTGATCTAAACCAGTACCTTATGGAAACGATTCAGCATGCCAACTATTAAACAACTTATTAGAAACACAAGACAGCCAATTAGAAACGTTACGAAATCCCCCGCTCTGCGGGGATGTCCTCAGCGCCGAGGAACATGTACTAGGGTGTATGTGCGACTCGTTCAGATTATTATAAATTATCATTACCGGTGACGAAAAGAAACTGAAAGAACTCCGGTCACTATCGAAAAATAGATCTATCATATTGATCTATTGTGTATGAAATTTATGGTTTCATTTGGTGTAAATCCAATCAGCTTGATTGAAGATGAGAAGTAATTTCCCATTGGTATAAAATGCTATCCATTAAGCGGGAGAACCTATTTTTAAAATAAAAATATTATGCTTACATTTTTACAAAACGGACTAACAAGGTCAGCTATCCAGCTAACTTTCAAAACAAAATAAAATACCGTTACTGTATAGGTAGATCTGATTGTGAAAGACCTATTACTGGATAATTCATGGGTAGAGCCAAAGAGTTTGAACTGTACAAGTTGCTAATAACATTGACTAAATGAAGTAAGGGGCTCCGGTGTATAGAGAGGACCTCACCGTTTAAGAAGAAACCATAGAAACGAAGAAACCCACTATTTGTTTCTTGATCTCTATTTACTACATCTTTTTAAAAAATTTAGCTTTGCACGGAAATGCAAAGAAAAAAATCGTGGTTGGGAAGGTTATAGTAGCAAAAGCCATTGGAATTTCTTTTTATACATTGGAAAAATACGTTTTGGTATTCGGTAGGGAGAAAAGAATAACTCAAAGAAAGAAAATCAATTAGTTATTTATCAAAGTTTGATTTATTTAATGACCAGAGTTATACGAGGATATATAGCCCGGAGACGTCGAACAAAAATGCGTTCGTTTGTATCAAGCTTTCGAGGGGCTCATTCAAAATGTATTCGCATTATTGCTCAACAGCAAATAAGAGCTTTGTTTTCGTCTCATCGAGATAGAGATAAGAAAAAGATTAATTTTCGTCGTTTGTGGATTACTCGTATAAACGCAGCAATTCGTGAAACAAAAATATACTATAGTTATAGTAAATTTATACACGATCTGTACAAGAGGCAGTTGATTTTTAATCGTAAAATACTTGCACAAATAGCTATATTAAATAGGAATTGTCTTTATCGTATTTCTGATGAGATCATAAAAAAAGACGATTGGAAAGAATCGCCCGAACTGATTTAAACAAAGTTCCCCGGAGAAGGAACTCCGGGAAGATAGAATACAAACTAGTCCGATACAATACAATAGAAAGCACAATTACAAGAATTACAATAAAATTGTCAAAATTAACGAACCCATTAAATAAAAATTTTTGATTCTTCGATTTTTTCTTCCGAGACAACAATCAAATCCGGATTTTCGGATTTTTCGAACAAAACATCAATAGGTGTTTCAGCTCGGATTGGAATTTTGATTCAATTCAATCAAGAATAAGTCTATTTTTTTTTTGTTCGAAAACCTCGAAAACCCGTAGTTTTAGTGTTCGACTTGGCTCTTTCAAATTGTTTTTCTTTATTAAGAAAGGGTAACAAAGATAAAATACGAGCTTGTTTTATAGCAATAGTAATTAATCGTTGTTGTTTCAGGGTCAATCTATTCACGCGCCTAGATAATATTTTTCCTTGTTCACTAATAAATCGACTAATTAAACTCATATTTCTATAATCAATTTGGTCCCCCGATCCAATCGAGGGCAAGCGTCTACGAAAGGAGCGCTTAGATTTAAGGAAGGATCGCTTGGATTTATCCATGGTTTGTTTAGTTTATTCCTTATATTATAATATGCTAATTATACCGAAAATCCTATTTCCATCGGATCGAAAATAAAATGAATTTGAAATATGAATAGGATTGGGTTTTTTATTTTCTTTAATATGAATTTGTTTCTTTGTTTTTATATATTTACTTACTACGCTTATTATATATGTTATATATATATATATATATAGTTCTAAGTATATTTATATATAATAAAAATGAAATTCGATATTATCTATATTAATACTCTAATTATAACCTACTCACCATATTATATATATGTATGTTTATTCCATTTTATTACATACATTTTTTGATTCTAATTCGAAATGTAATGTAAATATGTGTTTAATGGATGCCTTTTTGTACTGTTCCTTCGAAAGGTGATACACAGACGTTCGATCTATGTTGTTATCTCTCCATGAATTGTATGTTTGTAACAATAGGGACAGAATTTTTTTAATTGCAACCGACTGGGAGTGTTGTTTCGATTCTTTTGAGTAATATAGCGAGAAATGCCCCTTGATTTTTTATTAACACTCTTTCGTACACAACTAGTACATTCTAAAAAAATTCTTGCTCGGACTTTTTGATTTTTACCCTTGGCCATGAACCCCCTTTGTTTGTGTTTGAATTTTTTATTCAAGCAACTTTTAAAATTTTCGACCCAAATGGAGAGAAAGAAAAAACAGAAAATCGAAATTTATAACTCGAAATACGCGTAAAAGGATTTTGTTGCAAGAAATCGAGGATAACTATAGCAATCGAATAATATAGAATAATATTCTCTAATTGTATAGTAAATATAAGAAAGAATCCAACGATTTGTAACTCGATTTCTAATCACAGTCCACTATCTCATTTATCTCATTTAAATCTCTTGTATGAAACTTTTTGTCCTAGATCCATTCTGCCTTCCTTCTTAATTCTTAGTTATTAATCTTAGTTATTAATCTTAGTTATTAATTGCATTTAAGATTCGAGCCTGAATTGAAATTTGGTTGAGGTTGAATCCTTTTTATCTTTCTCCCTTTTATATTAGAAATTCGATTCTAAAAGGGAGAAAGGGCGATTATTAGTCACAGATAGTGGATTCTATCCCGAATCTTTGTTACCCCTTAACATATTATGTCAATAACTAGAATGAAAAAAAGGGGAATGTTAATGCATCCGGGAAAAAACGGTTAATTTCGATCAATAGACCTGCTAAAGCGCCGAACCATAGAGTACTTAGTACTGGTGCCACGGAAAAATATGTTTTTAGATCTCGCATTGAAAATCCTCCTTCTTTTTTAATTATATGTATTGTAACATATAAGGATAATACATATCTGATATCTAATCAGATGTCTATGTAAATGGATTGAAAAACCACTTGTATTTGTACATGAAATTCCTAAGTCAAATTAAAATGTACAACAATCCGATCCGGTAAATAAAAAATTCCCTTTTCTTTTCTTAACTGAAAAGAAAAACGATGCTGCATCTTTCCTACCGAACATTCCTGACAATCTTTTTTACTTTATTGATTGAATATGAAATTCATATGAATTTCATATTCAATTTCATTTCCATTTACGACACATATGTATCCAAAGACTTTATCTCATATCATATATGATATGAGATAAAAAATGACAAGTATACAAATATGGGAAATAATGATGTGGAAAACAAGCAAAAGATTCTTTACAATCACACTGTAAGCCAATTGCAAGGGATGTAGCGCAGCTTGGTAGCGCGTTTGTTTTGGGTACAAAATGTCACAGGTTCAAATCCTGTCATCCCTACCTATTACTTTTCCTCTGAGAAGTAAGGAGGAATTAATTGCGATCAATTCAAATTGTGCATCCCTAATATAATATGAGATATAATTTTTCTAAATAGAATCCTATCGACATATAGGATGAAGTATTGGGTTAAAAAAAAATGTGCATTAAGAAAGCGCTCTTAGTTCAGCTCGGTAGAACGTGGGTCTCCAAAACCCGATGTCGTAGGTTCAAATCCTATAGAGCGTGATTCCATTCTTGGTAATTCAAATTAGACTCAAAAAACTTCGCTACCTTAAACAATAATTGAAATTTGACCTCCAAAGAAAGGAGGAGGTCAATCAAAAAAGGATTTGTTAATTAATCAAAGATCCAACTGATCACCACGTCTGTATTGTAAATATGCAGTTACGAATAATCCAGCCAAAGTAATAGGAATCAAACCTAAGATGATTCCAAATAGAAGTACTTCAATCATTTCAATTTGTTTGAAAAGAAAAAAGAGAGGTAATATCTATCCCTAAATATTAATCAAAATTGTCCATGAATCTCAATAACTTAAAAATTTTTCAATTGTCACGATAAAGAACTATAAAGAACTTAAAAAGAAAATAAATGAAATCCCACAAAAAGATTGCTTTTGATGAATTGTTGATTCAATTCATTTCAAATAAGTCTTATCTTGCTCAACCCAATAAAAAGAGCTGAGGTTATAGTTAAAGCTGCTAGTAGAAAACCGAAATAACTAGTTAGAGTAGGCATGAAGGAGCTAAATGAAATATGGAAAATTTTTTATACATATATTTAGAAAACACTTACCTAATTTCCATCTCTTTTTCAAATATAGAATGAAATTAAGAAAAAAACCAATTGAAAGTTTTTACTTCATCAATTATTACATTTAGTACATTATATATATATAATGAAGAAAATTACATATTACATAAAGAATAGATCTTAAAGTAAGAGAGGGAGAAAAAGAAATCAACTCATTATCTGTAACATCTACAGATTCGTTTATTTCTAATCAACAAAGTCTCTTGGAGTTAAACTAATAAGAAAAACTAAGACCTATCTTATGTCATCTAACTTCGTTCAAAAATGCATCGTTCTTTGAATCACTAGAGAATCTGAAAAAAAAGATACCTTTTCGTTCTAAAAACAAAATAGGTTGTATCCAATTCAATTAAAACGAAAAGAGAAAAAATCTTCGATAAGTACAAAAAAAGAGCGATAGATTTCGTGTCTAATTGTGGGAATATGATATTATTCTTGATTAATTATTTATTTTTAGATTTATCCCTACCCCGAAACCAGATTTCCATTTCTAGTCCGAAGCCAATAATGGAGGAACCTTTCTATTTATATATAGAATTTGCATTGACGGGTTTTCTATTAATGATGGATAATTGTATATCGACAAGTAATAAAAAATAGGAAAGACATTGTTTAGTACTTAGTTTCCATATTCATTTCCTTGCTGTGTCAGAAGAAGGAGGGCTATACTGATTCGGTATACTCTAAAGACACCCTTGGTACAATATTGATGATCCTACAAGGAATTTCTATTTAAGGAAATTTACTGATCTCATCTTTTACGGAATTGATTTCCATTTGACTGTACAAGAATATGTGGAGCTGAGCATGTCGGGAAGCACAGGAGAAC